TGATTCAACACACTTCCACTGTAGTGTTCGAGTGGATCCTGCTACTTCCTCTCGAACCATACTATACTAGTATTATTATTTGATCATTTATTTCTCTTGAAATCGGTTTAATTCTTATTTCTACACACGTCTTTTTTTAGGAGGTCGACATCCATTATGTGGCATAGGTGTTACATCACGTACGAAGCTTAATAATATACCACTTCTACGAATGGCTCGTAATGCTGCATCTCTTCCGAGACCAGGACCCTTTATCATAACTTCTGCTCGTTGCATACCCTGATCAACCACTGTACGAATAGCATTTACCGCTGTGGCTTGAGCAGCATAAGGTGTTCCTCTTCTTGTGCCTTTGAATCCAGAAGTACCGGCGGAGGCCCAAGAAACTACCCGACCTCGTACATCTGTAACAGTTATAATGGTATTGTTGAAACTCGCTTGAACATGAATAACGCCTTTTGGTATTCTACGTCCATTCTTACGTGAACCAATACGCCCATTCCTACGTGAACCAATTCTTGGTATAGCTTTTGTCATATTTTATCATCTCATATTTATGAGTCAGAAATATACAAAAAGAAAAGATACGGAGATATCCATTTCATGTTAAAACAGATCCTTTACCTTATTTTTACATATATATATATTTTTTTTTTGAAAGTTCTTTTTTAGAAGAATTACCCTTGTCTCTGTTTATGTTTCGGATTGGAACAAATCACTATAATTCGTCCACGCCTGCGAATCAGTCGACATTTTTCACAAATTTTACGAACGGAAGCCCTTATTTTCATATTTTTTATTCCTTACCTTAATTCTGAATCCACTTCTTGGAAGAGAATAAGTCTCTTGAATTTTTTTTTAACTTCGAATTGTATACCCATGGTTAAAAAAATAACCTAATCATTCGAATCTTTGTTGCGAAGTCGATAAATTATACGTCCCCTGGTTGAATCATAACGACTTACTTCAATTTTTACTCTATCTCCCGGTAGTATCCGTATAAAACTGCGGCGGATCCTCCCTGAAACATATCCTAGAATTAGATCTTCATTATCTAAACGGACCCGGAACATACCGTTGGGAAGTGATTCAGTAATTAAACCCTCATGAATCAATTTTTGTTCTTTCATTCCAGGTAACCTCCTTGAAGTATCAACTAATGGAGGAATAGTTATATAACTCACTTTTCCTCTCTATTTTACAAATAGGAAGTTAGAGATCAAATTCGGATACCAGAGGTGGAAGATTACCATATATAACACAAAATTTCTCCTCCAATTCTTTCTAGTCGAGCTTCTCGATCTGTTATTATACCTCGAGAAGTAGAAAGAATTACAATTCCCATTCCACCTAAAATCTTAGGAATTCGTTGATAGTTGGAATAAATTCGTAAGCCGGGCCGGCTGATACGCTTTAAAATGGTTCTAGTTTTATATATTCCTTTTCTGGTTTTTCTATGTCGCAGAGTTGAAACCAAGAAATATTTGTTACTCTCCTGATGTTTCCGAACGTTTTCAATAAAACCTTCTCGTAGAAGTATTTTAATAATGTTTTCGGTGATATTTGTAGATGCTATTCGAACCCTTCCTTTTTTATCCGTGTCAGCATTTCTTATAGAAGTTATTAGATCGGCAATAGTGTCCCTACCCATGACGAACTAGAATTATAGGTTCCTCCTAATTTTGATATAATCAACATGTTTCCTTTTTTTTATTTTTTTTTTTTATAAAGTATATACGTGAGACACAATCTACTAATTTGATCTATTTGATCTATTTCAGATACCCTATACTATATCATAGTCTCATCTACTACTATTTATAATACTTCGGGAGCTAATGAAACTATTTTAGTAAAATTTAACTGTCTCAATTCTCGAGCGATCGCACCAAAAACTCGAGTTCCTTTTGGATTTCCTTCTTGATCAATGACAACTGCAGCATTGTCGTCATATCGTATTATCATACCGTTTTCACGTTTGAGTTCTTTACATGTACGTACAATTACAGCTCTAATTACTTCTGATCTTTCTAGAGGCATATTGGGAACTGCTTCTTTGATTACAGCAACAATAACATCACCAATATGAGCATATCGGTGATTACCAGCTCCTATGATTCGAATACACATCAATTTTCGAGCTCCGCTGTTATCCGCTACATTCAAAAGGGTCTGAGGTTGAATCATATCATTTTTATTTCAATCTGTTATTTCAATGCAAAAGTATGAAAGAAAAAAAAGAAATATTGTCCGTCCAGAAATAAATAAACCTGCGGTTGTTTTTTCATCCCCAATACCCCTTTTTTTTTTAGTTCTACATCTCTATCCTGAAATAAGAAATTGAGTTCGTATAGGCATTTTGCGCGCAGCTATTGAGATAGCTGCTCTAGCTACAGTTTCTGATACTCCACCCATTTCATAAAGTATTCGACCCCGTTTAACAACGGATACCCAATATTCAGGGGATCCCTTCCCCGAACCCATACGTGTTTCCGCGGGTCTTACTGTAACAGGTTTGTCGGGAAATATACGTACCCATATTTTTCCACCACGACGCGCATATCGTGTCATTGCTCTTCGCCCTGCTTCTATTTGTCTAGCTGTAATCCAAGCAGGTTCAAGTGCCTGAAGAGCGTATCTGCCGAAACAAATATGATTGCCTCGACAAGATATTCCTTTCATTCTTCCTCTATGCTGTTTACGAAATCTGGTTCTTTTGGGGTTATAGTCGATGGTTGTTTCTTAATTCCATCTCTACTGCAGAACCGGACATGAGAGTTTCTTCTCATCCAGCTCCTCGCGAATGAAAGGATTCAAATTCAATAAAATAATATTATAGATACACATTAATAGGTACACATTAATAGATAATACACCAAGTAATGGCTTTTATTGATATTTAATTTCTTACATAAGAAGGAAGATGTAGATACAAGATATACAATACAGCTAGACGTGTGTGTACATTTATGTATCTTTATAGATAATGTAATGTTTCTCTTTTTTATTTTTATAACATGACGAATCCTTTCCTTACTTTTTTTTTTTTTTTTACCTCTATCGAATTACGACAAAAGATTGTAATCCAATAAATAGAGGTTTCGCGGGCGAATATTTACTCTTTCCTGTTTCATTCGAAGGTTCAATTCATAACCTCTCAGAATAAATCAATTTTTTCTTGGTCCGTTCCGCCATCCCACCCAATGAATTATTAGGATTCGTTTTCAATAGAAGCCTATGCAGTCACAGGTTCTGTCGTTCCCATAGCTTCTCCATTAATGGTTAGGTCCGAACTTTGCAATGGAGCTTCCAACAAAATTCGTTCCCAAGTCAATTTCCTCAGTTTTTATTAACCTGAAGGCTCTTTATTATTTTATTCTATTTTTAATTATTTCATTTTTAAATTCTTATATTTATAATTATCTTATCAGTATTGATTATCAGTATTGATGCTTTATCACACTGCCCTTTATGACGTGATTCATAGACCATACATATTGGAATCATATATCATTGATATTTTTGTTCTTTCTTTCTATCATCCTTCCATTTATCCACATCCCTTTATTTATTTTTTTTTTTTGCTTTACAACCCATAATCAGATCTATTTTTTGTTGAAAGAATTTCAGTTGCTACAACCATATGATAGATCCACTCATTCATATAGTGACTGTTTCTTGGGATCTCGACAATACGAAGCAATAAGTTGGTTATTAGTTTATTTTATATAATTACAAAGTTTATAGCAGGGGTCAGTTTGTTTTTTTTTTTGAATCCCAACTTGAAACTATAAAGAAAAAACTAACGAGTCACACACTAAGCATAGCAATTATACCAAATGATCAATCGAATTTATATTTAACCTTATAGAATTAGAATTGTTCATTTTTTTATTTTTAACGAAAAAAGAATGAAAGAGTTTGTCATTTTTTGTTTTATCACTGGACAGAATGGGAAGACAAGGTTGATTATTCCTCGTCTACAAATATCCAAATTTTTATACCTAATACTCCATAAATAGTTCGAATTGTATAGGAACAATGATCAATTTTAGCGCGAATTGTTTGTAGGGGAACTCTACCCTCTCTGATCCATTCAACACGTGCAATTTCTTTTCCGTCGATACGGCCTGCTATTTGCACTTGAATTCCTTTTGTATCTGTTTGTTCAGTTAATTCAATAGCTTTTTTCATTGCTTTTCGAAACGAAACTCTATTTTTTAATTGTAAAGCTATATATTCTGCAAGAATATTAGGTTGTCCATAAGGTTTTTCAACTCTTGTGATAGCAATGTTGAGTCTCCGGTTTACAGAATGAAACTCCTTTTGTACATTCATCTGTAATTCTTCGATTCCTCGTGTTTGCCCCTCTATTAATAAATTTGGGAATCCAATATAGATTATGACTTGGATCAAATCGATTTTTTTTTTAATTGTTATATGTGCAATTCCTTCGAAACCTGAGGATATTTTCCTTTTTTTTTGTACATAGTTCTTGATACAATTCCGTATTTTTGCATCTTCCTGTAGGCCCCCAGAATAATTTTTTGGTTGTGCGAACCAAAAGGAATGATGACTTTGAGTTGTACCAAGTCTGAAACCAAGTGGATTTATTTTTTGTCCCATATTTTTCTATTCTATTTTATTTTTCATCCATATTTTTTTTATATGAATCTAAATCTTAGATTGATCTAAAAATGATTTAGATTTATCTTTTAATACAATTGTTATATGACATGTCGGTCTTTTTATCAGATAACTACGCCCTCGAGCCCGCGGTCTTAACTTTTTCACAATAGTACTCCTATTGGCTTCGGCTTTACTAATGAATGAATCAGCTTCCTTCAAACCCATATTATGATTAGCATTTGCCGCTGCAGAATAAACCAATTTGAGAATGGGATAAGATGCTCGATAAGGCATGAGTTCCAGTATCATAAGTGTTTCCTCATAGGAACGCCCGCGAATCTGATCAATTACTCTTCGTGCTTTTAAAACAG